AGCTATATATGAGTCTTTCACATCCTCTTTTTTATATTTCATTAATTCAATTTCGTTTTATTAAGACTTAATTCCGTAAAAATCCCTGCCTTCTTTGAAATATCATGAACTGTTCTTGTTGGTTGAGCGCCTTTTTTAAGAAAATCGAGAATAGCAGGAAGATTTAAATAAGTTTGATTTGTTATCGGATCATAAAAACCCACCTTGTGAAGATCTCTTCCTTCTCTTCGGGATCGAACATCAATTGCAACGATTCGATAAACGGCTCATTGGGATAGATGTATATGAATAATACCCCCCCCTAGAAACGTATAAGAGGTTTTGGCCTCGTACGGCTCGAGAAAAAAATGCAATGAATAGAAGTTAACTCTCTGTATAAAATTCAAATATTAAATAGATTAATAAAAACATTAAATCAAGTAGCCAGTATTGAAACCCTAAATATTTTTTTCCATAAAAAGCATTCGTAACATTCATACTCTCATAACTCAAGTTAAATAACTCTCAAATATCTCAACAGAGAATCCTTAAGTACTTTTTTTATTGAGTAGTCTCTAACCCTTTTTTTGTTTGTCTCATTTTTTTAGAATCAATTTTGATTCTTCATTCTAATCTAGTTGTTCAAACAATTGAAAACTGGATTTCCTTGTTTCAGGATTCTTTATCCTTACTTTGAATCTTTGGGTTTAGACATGACTTCGGTGATCTTGAATCGTTTTATTAAAAAAGGGCAGCAACAAGCCCCTTATTTTGTTTATGATTTCTTTTCTTTCTATCAAAGAATCATATAAACGCTTGATTCACGCATGATAGACTTTTTATTCAAAGAATTTTACAATTTTCAGAAAATTTCCTTTTCCATTGTAAAATTGCTTGAAAGGGCTTTTTTTTCAATATAAAAATAAAAAGACTTACGAAGTTGTTCCAACTTAGTGATTCGCACTAACCCTAGATCCTTACTCCTGCGAAAGGAATAAAAATTTTATATTCTCCTCGAGCTCCATCCTGTACTCTTTTTTATATTCAAAAAAAGTGTAGAACTCTAGTAAAATAGAACACAAAATGTCGAGCCAAGAGCACCTATATTCTTATATAAAAAGTGGCGGATCAAAAAATCCACAGCAGATCATGTCCTTCAATTCAAGTCGCACGTTGCTTTCTACCACATCGTTTTAAACGAAGTTTTACCATAACATTCCTCTAGTTTGTGTAATTGATTCAAGTATGGAATCATGAATAGTCATAGTTCAGTCAGTATATCGTAATCTATACTTTTTCTTTCTCTATGAATGTAATAGTGAATTTACGCGTAAAAGGTTCAGTCAGAATTCAAACGAATCCCATATTAGATTGTATATATGTAAAATCCAAATTTGAATAGAAATCTATATTTATATATATAAATATAGATTTTTTTTCTTAAAACTCTTAGAATCCATGGTTCTACCTTACTTACCCGCATCACACACAAATTAAAAAAGCAAATAGATTTTTTTGAATTCGGTTGAAATGCTGAAAAATAAGTTTATTCGTCTTTTCATTTCAATATTTTATTCTTAAAAAATATTGGATTTTTAAACAGAAAGAGAAAAATGGTGTACAAAGCCAATAGAAGATTGATTCCGGTACTCTGGGACGGAAGGATTCGAACCTCCGAATAGCGGGACCAAAACCCGTTGCCTTACCGCTTGGCTACGCCCCATTTCGATTTTTATTCAAGACTACTAAAAGAGTAATATTGCTATTGGTTGTTCGTCAATTCAATTAAAGCCCAAATTAAATATAGATTACATTGGTGCTAGAGTTTTGACACGTGTAGATAGCAAATCAAACTTACTTTATTGATCATTACATAGAATTCAATTAAGATATTGTATGAAAATATTATTTCTTTAATTCTCATAAGAGAATGAAAGGATTTTTGATTGAGTAAGTTCAACAAAGTCTTTTTAGACTATCTTTTTTTATTTTTTCCTTATATAAAAAATATATTAATAACTCAATCAAAATCAAATTATCCACAAGAACACCAATTTTTGTTATGCTTAATATATTTAATTTGATCTGTATTTGTTTGAATTCTGCCCTTTTTTCAAGCACTTTTTTAGTAGCCAAATTGCCGGAGGCCTACGCCTTTTTAAATCCAATCGTAGATGTTATGCCCGTAATACCTCTTTTCTTTCTTCTCTTAGCCTTTGTTTGGCAAGCCGCTGTAAGTTTTCGATGAAATTCTTAATACTGTCTTAAAAAAATTCACGATTTTGATTCTTCCAACAATTCAAAAGATCAAAAAAATCTTGACGTATGAACGAACTCTCAATTCAAACATGCAATTTTTTTGTAGCCATACTAAATCTGGATCATTCTATTTCCTAAATTTTATCCTCTTTTCCCTAAATGAAAGAACCTAATTAGATTCGAGTTCACCAAAAAAAATATCTAGATGTTGGTATGCAAATCTGTTTGAATATGAAAGCCTCGACTATTATCTTATTACAAATGACTTTCGGAAACCTTTTTTTTTATTTTTTTTCGAGAAAAAAATAAATCACTTGATTTATTGGTATCAAAATTAGATATTTGGTATAAAAATAGAGAATCTATTCTCTTTTTTTTTTTAGTAAGATCTTGGAGATTGTGTAATGCTTACTCTCAAACTTTTTGTATACACTGTAGTTATATTCTTTGTTTCTCTCTTCATATTTGGATTCCTATCTAATGATCCAGGACGTAATCCGGGACGTGAAGAATAAAAAAGAACGGTTTTTTATTGCTTTATTTAATTAGTAGAAATGTGCGAATTTTAGTTAGATTTTATCTATTACACATCATCAAAAGGAAAAAGGGAAAGAGAGGGATTCGAACCCTCGGTACGATTAACTCGTACAATGGATTAGCAATCCAACGCTTTAGTCCACTCAGCCATCTCTCCTAATCGAAAAGGGATACTTATTAGGTTCATTAGACAAAAAAAGGCTTGAAAAAGAACCTTCTCCACTTTATTCTTAAAAAGCTTTATTTTTTTATAGATTATTCTTTATATTATATATATTTTTTCATTTTCGATATTTTATTATATATAGATAATTTATTTTTTATTATATAAATATATTTATCACCTATTTATATATAATATATATATATTACTATTATATAACTTTTTTTATAGAACTTTCTCAGTAATTCTATTTATATCAAAAATTTAGATAAAGATTAGATAAAGAAAAGGCGCGAACTCAAAAGAGAAATAAATAAAACCACAATAATAGAAATAGAGAATCCTTTTTTTATTTTGTCTCGTCAAAACACAAGTCAAAGATCTTTTTTATTTTAATAGCCTGGCCTGGTCAGTCCCCAGCCGGGCCTTTTTTGTTAAAGTTAAAAAGACTCATCCCATGAATTTTTAGACAAAAAAGATATGAAATTGAAAAAAAAATGGAATCAAATCTGCTTTTACTAATTTTATTTAAGTCTACGCGTCAACCCTAGAATTTTCTCATTTTTTTTTTCAGATTTTTTTTATTACACCCCCGATTACTTTGTTCGACAAAAGGTCAATTTATATGTAATAATGGCATTGTAGCGGGTATAGTTTAGTGGTAAAAGTGTGATTCGTTCCTTTAATCCCTTTAATAGTTAAAGGGTCTCTTGGTTTGATTTATCTTCCGATCAAAAACTTTATTTCTTAAAAGGATTTAGTCCTTTTCCTTTCAATGAAAGATTCAAGGAAGATTATAGATTCTCGTAATTTGTATCCAAAGACTCTAATCAATTATAAATTTGGATTATGAAATTCCGAAACATAATTTTTGAATTGGATGACTATTTACAATTCAATAAGTATAACAAGAGGATCCATGGATAAAGCTAGAAAAGTTTCTTTCTAATCGTAACTAAATCTTCAGTTCTATTCATTGTTTGGTATAGAAAAATTGAAGCAAAATAGCTATTAAACGAGAACTTTGGTTTACTAAAGACATCGACATATTTTATTGTTTTAGCTCGGTAGAAACCAAATACTTTTCCTAAGGATTCCTTTAAATAGAAATAAAGAACGAAGTAACTAGAAAGATTGTTCGAGTTCTCCTGATCTATCTTCTAGAAGGATCATCTAGAAAGCAAAATTTTCTGTGAAAGCACCCAGACGGAAAAAAAGCTAACATAGATATTATGGGTTGAATTTTGATTTCGTTCCCGTCTTATTTTTTTTTTATTTGGGAATTTCTCCATCCATCATAAAGGAGCCGAATGAAACCAAAGTTTCATGTTCGGTTTTGAATTAGAGACGTTAAAAATATAAAAATGATCAATCGACGTCGACTAAAACCCTTAGCCTTCCAAGCTAACGATGCGGGTTCGATTCCCGCTACCCGCTCTAAATGAAAAATTGCCCTTATTAGAATTATAGACAATTTTCTCTATTCGAATTGTCTAATAGCAATTGTGTATTGAAGTGAATTCAATACACAATTGCTAAAAAGATTTCGCACATTCTTTTTTTTAACAATTGGAAAGTCAAAAAAAGCGAAAAGCGTCCATTGTCTAATGGATAGGACATAGGTCTTCTAAACCTTTGGTATAGGTTCAAATCCTATTGGACGCAATATCAATATAGATATAAATATATTGATATTTATCTATTATTTACATTTCTATATATTATACATAATATATTTTTATTTTATTTCGAAAAAAAGATAAGAAAGAAATAGAATAAGAAATCAATTCTGAATGCTTTAAGATTTAATATTAAACAGATATTAGTTATATACTTATTTCTATTATATATATACTTAATAGACTTCTATTTATATATTTATAGAATTTTTAAAAAATTTAATTAAAATTAAAGAATCAAAAAGAATCAAAAATAAGAATAATCAATTTCGTTTCTTTTTTTTTTTTTTATAATTTCTCCTGAAGTAGAAAACGTTCCAGTTGCTCTTGAATACCTTCTTTCAAAACGCTTTCTGCTTCAGCGGTTAATGTCTTGGTAGAGG